TATGAGGCCTTACCCTGTGTTACTGGTTACCCATATCTGCAGTGAGAGTTTGGAATCAATCGACAAACACTATGCTTTCTGGGATTAGGGCATCCATACAATAAGCGCTGGCATTATATATATGGAAAGAATACATTTTTTACGGGTATGCTATTACTAAACCCGATAGCCCAACAACCAAATAGAACCAGTATCACACTCTATAGATTGTATAACTATAAATAGTCTAGCTATAGAGATAGGCCAACTTATACTCTAGTAGTAAATTATATTAATTATTAATATTGTAGTAAATTAATATAAATTAATTTTAATAAAAAAAGAATTGCTACAAAAAAGAAATACACGAAAAGATAAGAAGAGATGCGCCCACCACCTATAGATTTGATACCTTCACCTACAAAGAAACTCAAAACACCAACTCCATTAGTAATTCCATCTATTACTCGTCTATCAAAAAAAGAAGTTAACTTGGCCAATCCTCTTATTCCCCCAATAAGGAATCTTGCATAAAAAGCATCTATGTAACCACGATTATATGACCAATCATATATACCATTTATTATTTTGTCAAAAAGAATTCTTTTAGGGCCTGTTTTAACAAAAGAGTTAATTAAGTCCCAATTTTGTAAAGATGAATAAACAGGTTTATATAAAAAGAAGGCTATAAATATTCCAAAAATAGCTATACTAACTGAAAAAAGAGCATCTTTCAAAAATTCATACCCATCTATAGAATTATTCAAATTTTGATGTAAAAGGTTTATAGACGGAGTTAACCATTTTGATAATATATCCAAATACACTCCTTCGTGATTGAAAGGAATTCCTAGGGATCCAACGAACAACGTAAATAGAACCAATACAAGTATAGGAAATAACATAGTATTATCCGATTCATAAGGATACGAAAAAAACTTCTTATTTCCAAAACTGGTAATAGTAATAAAAGGTTGTGTGATGTTTCTTGCATTCTGATCAATTCGATACGTTTTTTTTGAAAAAAAAGAAAAAATATTATGATTTTTCATTGTTAATAACGTTAATAAACTAAAATTTTTGTTAATTTTTTTTGAATCTTCTTTACCCCATAGAGATATTGAATAGAAGGGGGTATTCTTTTTGCCACTATAATTTTGAAAATGAACGTTTAAATGTCCTTCAAAAGTAAGTAAATAGATTCGAAACATATAAAATGCGGTTAATCCCGCTGTAAACCAAGCTATTATTGCGAAAATGGGTGAATACAACCAAGTATCATTAATAATTTCATCTTTGGACCAAAAACAAGCAAGAGGCGGAATACCACAAAGAGAAAGTGTACCTAATAAAAAAGCGGTTTTGGTAATTGGGACATGCTTTGTTAAACCCCCCATAAAAACCATATTCTGACTTTTATTTGGAGAATATCCAACAAGAGTTTCCATTGAATGAATAACGGATCCAGATCCTAAAAATAATAATGCTTTCGAATAAGCATGAGTAATCAAATGAAATAAAGCACTTCGATAAGACCCCATACCTAGAGCTAACATCATATAACCCAATTGAGACATTGTGGAATAGGCTAAACCTCTCTTAATGTCTTTTTGAGCAAGGGCAAAAGTTGCTCCGAATAATATTGTTATTACTCCTATCAAAGAGATGAAATTCATTATATGAGGGATGACTATGAAAAGAGGAATAAGCCGAGCTACAAGAAAAATGCCCGCAGCTACCATAGTAGCAGCATGTATAAGAGCCGAAATAGGAGTAGGTCCCTCCATGGCATCCGGTAACCATACATGAAGGGGAAATTGTGCAGATTTAGCAACTGCACCGGCAAATAATAGAACGGCACATAAAGTAACAAATAAAAAATTGACTTCATTATGATTATTAGAAATCAAGTTATTGAATATTTTGAATAAATCTCGAAATTCGAAACTCCCTGTTATCCAATAAAAACCTAAAATTCCTAATAATAAACCAAAATCCCCAACACGATTAGTTACAAATGCCTTTTGACAAGCATTTGCAGCAACAGGCCGTGTGAACCAAAACCCTATTAATAGATATGAACACATTCCTACCAATTCCCAAAAAATATAAATTTGTATCAAATTAGAACTAGTAACTAATCCTAACATAGAAGTACTGAAAAAACTCATATAAGCAAAAAATCTCAAATATCCTTGATCATAAGACATATAATTATCACTATAAATAAGAACCATAATTCCAATAGTAGTAATCAATATTGACATAATAGAAGTAAGCGGGTCGATCAAGTAACCGAATTCTAAAGAAAAATCATTATTGATGATCCAAGACCATACATATTGATAGATAGAACTGCCATTTATTTGCTGAATAGACAGATTGATCGAAAAAAGCATGACTATACTTAACAAAAAAACACTTTGAAAAGCCCACATACGGCGAAGACTTTTTGTTGCCGACGGAAAAAAAAGAAGTCCCACTCCTATTAACATAGGAACTGGAAGTGGAAGGAAAGGAATTATCCACGCATATTGATATGTCTGTTCCATAAAAAAGTTTTTATTCTTAATTTATTGTTTCCGATTTACCGGATCCTACCCCCTTTCAATTTCAAAACAAAAGGGGTCAATAAAAAAATCAAGAGATGTACTAACTTAAAGATATTTTTCGAATTTTATATATTATCTGGGTCTTTCCAAAATACTTTAAATATTAAAATAAAGAAGTTACAATTGGGCAAATGATATGACCAACTTGCTCATAAAAAGCGAATTTAGTTATTAACTAAGATTTTTTTTTAATACCAAAAATGAAATTTATTAAGAAATTTATTAATTAGTATTAGATCACTTTAGATTCATAAAGTAAGGATAAAAAATTACATTAAAACATTAAAAAGAGTACTTGATTATGATATGAATCAATATGATTCATAGGATTAACAAAGGTAAAAGGTTGTACTAATGCAATAAGAACTTGCTTTTTTGTTAGTTTATTCCAAATCATTAACGGGTTTCATTATCAAATTTTTTGATTCTTTTCCATTTTTCTAAAAAATATTTATAGGAAACGCTATAATATCTGACATTTTTTCTAAGATTTATTAGATAAGATCTATTTTTCTATTTATTGATTATTGAAAGGAAAGGGCTTAAAAAAAATTAACTAAGATTTTTTTAACAAAACGTGTATCTTTTAATAAATTAATTACTTTAATTACTAGTTTGATTCGAATTTTAAAATGGAATTTGTAAGTATTCTTTACTCAAGTTTGACCAATTAATATAAATTAAAGTTTTCATTAGGCAATGGGTTTTTAAAGGGTTCTTAAACCCTTGGGTGTATTTTATTCTGTTTAAATATAAATGAAAGAAATGTAGAAAAAAAAAGGACAGAGCTCAAAAGGGAAGGTCTTTTTTAGATCCTTTGTCTCACCAAATCAAATTTATATAGTACAACAGCGGATTCTATAGATATAGATGTGAATCATAAAGAACACAAAATAAAGATACGAATCAATAAAACGAGTCTTTCTTACGAATATTCTATGTATATATATAAACTTTTGTTGAAAAAAATTAAATTATATTTTTATAGTAAGATTTTGTACGATTTTTGCATATCTTTTATCTACTACTATATATATATTATCTAGTCTATATCTATATATCTATATATATATTATCTAGAGAATCACTCGATAATGAATAGATTCGTTTTGACCAATAGATGTCTTTCACATCCAACTATAACAATGAGTAACCTCTTAATTTTTAAATGGCAGTTCCAAAAAAACGTACTTCTATTTCAAAAAAGCGTATTCGTAAAAATATTTGGAAAGGTAAGGGATATTGGGCAGCCTTAAAAGCGTTGTCATTAGGGAAATCTCTTTCTACCGGAAACTCAAAAAGTTTTTTTGTTCGACAAAAAAATAAGTCATAAAATAAAACATTGGAATAATCTGAATAGAAAAATAGGCCCATTTCATTCTTAATAGGAGATTAACAAACCTATTGTTTGTGGCTAATCAATATGAACTAGAACTCACTTCGCCGTTAGGATATGTATAATAAGAATTCTTCGGTTTAGGGGTTAGTAAATTATAAAAAGCTTTTGACTTTTGAAAAATAAAGACAAGATACAAAACTTGAGCCTTTTTAGTATTTAGTATATTTTCTTGTTTTGGGGGTGGGGAGTCCTTTTTCCCCATCAACCTATTTGTCACAATTACAATAATCGAAGTTTTTCTATATATAATATAAATATAAATATACGAATATATATACGAAGAAGGGTAAAAAAGAGATATTTAGTTAAAATAAATACATCCTTGAAACTTATTTATTCATTTATTTTTTTATTTTGAAAACTTTTTGTGTAACTTTCTGACTTCTTTTTTATCTGAATAATAATAGAAATTTCCCATATATCTGTCTCTTTCAACTCAACCGACAAAAGCCTGGAATTTTATGTCCGAATTAATGTGTCAGGTTTGAGTAATAAAAAGGGGTTCTATTTTTTGTTCATTGGTAAAATCCCTTTTTTCACTTTTAGGAAATAATAGAATATAAATGATAAATTTTTTATAAAAAAAAAAAAAAAAAGAAATCTTTTATAGTTCTATCAATAACTAGAGGGTTAAACTTTCTAGTTTCAAGAGTTCGATTCTATTGAATTTTAGAAGAGCATAAACTACACCAAAGCACTAAGGTAAATAAAACCCATACCCCAGAATAATGAATCCTCGAATTTTTATTTGAACAAAATTTTATTCATCATTTTAATCTTTACTAAAAAAATTTCATTTAGTTGACTCCTTAAATCTCGACGATTGACTACGAATAGGCTATTATGAATTCGAACAAGCCGCTATGGTGAAATCGGTAGACACGCTGCTCTTAGGAAGCAGTGCGAGAGCATCTCGGTTCGAGTCCGAGTGGCGGCAGACCATCTTCGAAAAGAGATACAATAGATTAGAAATTATAGAATTAATTCAATTCCTGCTTTATATTTCAGGA